TTACGTGAGTTACTCAAACAATCCCAATCAGCCCCTCTCACGGTGGAAGAACAGATAGTCACTATTTATACTGGAGCGAATGGGTATCTTGATCCGTTAGAAATTGGACAGGTAAAGAAATTTCTCGTTCAGTTACGTACCTACTTAAAAACAAATAAACCTCAGTTCCAAGAAATCATATCTTCTACCAAGACATTTACCGAGGAAGCGGAAGCCCTTTTGAAGGAAGCTATTCCGGAACAGATAGAACTGTTTCTACTTCAGGAACAAAAATAAAGAAATTGATCACTCTTAGTGCAAGACGAATCATTGAGAAATGATTCCGATTCGAATCATTCAAAATATGTTTCTTGGCATAGCAATCTACAAAAATAGATGGAAATAAATTGCGTCCAATAGGATTTGAACCTATACCAAAGGTTTAGAAGACCTCTGTCCTATCCGTTAGACAATGGACGCTTTTCATTCCTATTTTTTTTTTTTCACATTCTTACTTTCCTGTCTCCTTTCGGATAAAAGAATCGGATTGTATGTGAAAGAAAGATTTTAGGGACATATCCGAATCAATGATGCATGTATCATAATAATTAATATGAAGCGGGTAGCGGGAATCGAACCCGCATCGTTAGCTTGGAAGGCTAGGGGTTATAGTAGACGTCGATTTATCATTTTAAACGTCTCTAATTCAAAACCGAACATGAAATTTTTGTTTCATTCGGCTCCTTTATGGAAGATCGATAGATTCCCAGATCTAAGACGTAAACGAAACTAAAAAAAAAAAGAAAACATTTACCGTGTATGGGAAAAGGGAGTCAATCTGAATTCAAAGAAAAAACATTTGGCCCATAACATCTATGTCAGCCCTTTCCGTCTGAATGCATCCAAAACGACTTGCTTTCTAGATGATCCCTTTAGAAAGAGGGAATTATCACAAATCTTTCTAATTACTTCGTTCCTTATTTCTACTTGGGAGAATCCTGAAGAGAAGAATTTCATTTCCACCGAGCTGAAACAAAACAATATGTCGATGGCTCTAGTAAACCAAAGTCATCGTTTAATAGCTATTTGGCTTCAATCTCCCCCTTTACAAATTACAAAAAAAAAAAAAAAAAAAAATTGGAAGATCTAGTTACGATTCGAAATAGACTTTTGTATCTTCATCCATGGATCCTTTACTTATACTCATTCAGCTGGAAGGGTTGATCCAACTTAAAAAAAAAAAAAAAATTATGCTTCGCAATTCCATAATCCAATTTTGTTATTCAATTTCGAATTGACTTGACTTTTGGATACAAATCACGATAATGTATATTTTTCCTCAAATGTAGCATTGAGAGGTAAGGGATTAAACCCCTTTAAGAAATAAAGTTTTTGATCAGAATAGGAATCAAACCGAAGGACCCCTTATCTATTTCACTTGTTAATAGAACGAATCACGCTTTTACCACTAAACTATACCCGCTACAATATGATTATTGTATACGAATGGACTGTTTGTCGAACAAGGGAGTGAAACGTAATCAAGATAGGATCAGAATCATGAAAATGAGAGTGTTGACATGTTGTGTTCTGACGGGGAGACTTGATGAAATAGCAGAAGAAGGTTCGTTTAAATAACAAGTTATATCTTTTATCGGGGAGTCATTACTGAGAGTACCGGACCAAAAGAGTCATTGAAGTCGGAACATAAAAATGAGTTGTACAAGAATCCAGAGCTCCATTTTTCTCTACTCCCTTTCCTATTCATTCAACTGCCAAATCTTATGAATTCGGGTCGATTGGATCGAGTGAAAAATCATAGTATTCGTTTGGTTTGTGAACTCAAGTGTTCAAACAAAGTTTGTCCTTTGAAGAAATATATGAGTTCTATTATACTAGAAAAAGTATGTTTTTTATTGCAGTAAGTAAATCGATCAAAAGAAAAACAACGAATAGTAAGAAATGGCACCCCTATCATAGGAATGGAAATAGCCTTGTTGCTGTTTCAATAACAAGTATTTTTGCTTTCAAATCAAATAAATCATTTGATCTATGATTCATTGGAACAAGGAATGGCCTGGCTAGGTACTGGCCAGGCCGGGGGAATAAAAAAAAAAACTTTTCGGATGAAATCAAAGAGGTACTCTTTCTATTGGAGATATCTGTTTCGTTATCTTTATCTAAATGGAAGTGGTGATTGATAAAACTCGTCTATATCTATAGAATAAAGAAAGATAAGGAAAGACTTTTATCAATCTTTACTTCACGCGTCACATATGAATTATCCTTTTTGAATTGGAATTGGGAGAGATGGCTGAGTGGACTAAAGCGTCGGATTGCTAATCCGTTGTACGAATTATTTGTACCGAGGGTTCGAATCCCCCTCTCTCCGTTCCTTCTGATCACTTGAGATTTCCCGTTCGAATTCGAAAAACTCTCGAACCCCTTTTTCTCATAGTTAAATGTATGGAATAGAGAAAGAAAATCTTAAGAAAATTCAGAAATCAAGCAAAGAAAAACCTCTGATTTTTTTATTCATCACGTCCAGGATTACGCCCTGGATCATTAGATAGGAACCCGAAGATGAAGAGAGAAACAAAGAATATCACTACTGTGTAAACGAAGAGTTTGAGAGTAAGCATTACACAATCTCCAAGATCATTTGGGGGGGAAATAGGGGAATAGATTCTCCATTTTTGTACCACACATTCCGTTTTGACACCAAGAAAAGAAATGAAGCGGTTTCTAGAAAACAAAAAAAGGAATTTGCAGGAATTCATTTGTAATAAGATTCTGATTGTTTCATTAACAAAGTTATCTCTCATACCCACAATTAGGTATTGTGGGAACCCTACATAGGGTCTTTGACCCACAGAAGGTCAGAATGAAGAAATGAGGTGATTCCGATTCATCGCGGCTATCCAAAAGAATTTCCATGTTTGAGTCGAGGGTTCATTATCTGATCTTATCAATTGTTAGAATAGCTTTTTTTTTTATCGAATAAATCATGAATGTTTCTAAGACAGTATTAAAGATCTCATCGAAAACTTACAGCAGCTTGCCAAACAAGGGCTAAGAGAAAAAAGAGCACAGGTATGACTGGCATAACATCTACGATTGGATTGAAAAAAGCGTAAGCTTCGGGCAATTTGGCGAAGAAAAAGCTACTCGAATGAAGGGCAGAATTAAGACAGATCAAACTAAAGATATTAAGCATAACAAACATTTTGTTCTTGGAGATAATTTCATTATTATTGGGTTATTGATATAAGGGGAAAAATGAAGAAAGTAAGGGTAAGGTAGGCTGCAAAATCTTTCTTTTTCTTTGAACTCCCCCAATCAAAAATCCTTCAATTACCAAATGAGAATAGAAGGAATCATACCTTACATACAATATCTTAATTGAATTATATGTAATGATCAATGAATTCATTTTGATTCTACATCTAGATGTGTAGAATCCTAGCAAGAACCTATTCCATAGATATAGATATTGGGGCTGGAATTGACGAACAACCAATACCAATATTATTAGTGTTTATTTGTGTGGAATAGAAATTTAAATGGGGCGTGGCCAAGCGGTAAGGCAACGGGTTTTGGTCCCGTTACTCGGAGGTTCGAATCCTTCCGTCCCAGACCAGACCGATTCTATCAGAACAAAAATTGTTCTTTTTAACAATCTTCTGTTTAAGAGTGTAATGTTGGATACAATGTGATCCAATCTTTCTTTGTGATTTCTAATGATTCTTCTATAGAATTTTCCCTTTCCATTTTGTTTCTCACAAACGGATCGAGTATCAATGAGACGTGGATGGAAATAAATATCTTTTTTGATATAGGTAGGATGGGAACAAAGATCAAAGTGAAATTCAAAAAAAAAAATTGGGTGGTCCATTCAGCGTATACTCGCTCCCCGCTCATATTCATATTGAAGGTTAGTTAGTCATTTGGAGAAACTTTATGCCCCAAATCTATGATATTGATATTTTGATTCTCACATGATGCATTCTGAATCGAAATTCGAAAGAAAAGAGAGGTTTCTATCTTCCCTAAAGTAAATAAATATAGGGTAGTCAAAATGACTAATTCTATGTGTGTGGATCCTGAATTCTAAACAGGAGGGAGTTCTTGGTATTAATTCCATTGCTGGGATTAAAGTTCCTGAGTGGGACAAAATCCAAATAGTAACGAAGAATGGATAGGGACCAATTTGGCTTTGTACTTATACAAGATAGGATAGCATCCCATAAGAAGAGAAGATCTTTTTAATTGACTTTGGGTATGATTCATGATCCCCATAGAATTCGTGTAGATATGAGTTAATCCGCGGTATCCATTTCAAGACCCTTGTCATTCGGATCTTATTAACAAACAAGAAAATTCAATATGGAACAGATTATTTTCTTTGGACCTAATTTCTTTTATTTTTTTTTTTAATGTGTTTCATTCATCTAATAAAATATGAGGTTAAATTAGATTCTTGCTGAGACTCCCCCAGATAACTATCCATCCGTATATGAAAATAAAGTATGGACTACTTAATATACATATACCGATTGAGCCAATGACTATTCATGATTCCATATTGAATCAATTCCATACCGGTCCCAAATTAGAGGAATGTTATGGTAAAACTTCGTTTGAAACGATGTGGTAGAAAGCAACGTGCGACTTGAAGGACATTATCGGCTGTGGATTCTTGCACCCACCATTTTATATATCAATGAAGATGCTCTTGGCTCGACATAGTTTTTGTTCTATTCCACTAGGACCCCAATTTGGGGATTGTAATAAAATCAATAGTACATGATGGAGCTCGAGCATAAAGAATTGATTCATTTAGCAGAGGGAAGGATCTAGGGTTAATGCCAATCAATAAGTTGGAACAACTTCGTAAGTATATCTTCGGTATAGAAATCGAAAGGATCAAGTTCGAACAAGTAAAAAAAAAAAAAAGTAAAACGAATTTGTCGGAATTGGTAAAACTATTTCGATCAAAAGTGTCTCACAGGGGAATCCATCATTTCTATAGAACGAAATAAAAAAAGGCATGTTGCTGCCATTTTGAAACAAAAACAATTAAGGATCACCGAAGTAGTGTCTAAACCCAATGATTCAAAGCAAAGATAAAATAAGGGATGCCGGAACAAGGAAAGACCATTTTCAATTGTCTCAACAACTAGAATGGGGAAGAAAAAAATGGATTCTAGGCGAGACAAACAAAAGAGGTTAGAGACGGCTCAATAAATGTCTAAGGATTTCCCTTCGAGCTCTTTGAGAATTACCCAACTTGAGTTATGAATACGAATGAGATTTTTTTTTTTCAGGAAGGAAGAACAAAAAAAAAAACGACTCAAATCGTAGTCTAATTGATGATTTTGTGGATCCATTTGCCACTATAATACATAAATTCGAATCATTCTTTTTCGAGCCGTACGAGGAGAAAACCTCTTATACGTTTCTAGGGGGGGGTTGTTCATTTATGTCTATCCCAATGAGTCATCTATCGAATCGTTGCAATTGATATTCGATCCCGAAGAGAGGGAAGAGATCTTCGTAAAGTGGGTTTTTACGATCCGATAAAGAACCAAACTTATTCAAATGTTCCTGCTATTCTATATTTCCTTGAAAAGGGCGCTCAACCTACAGGAACCGTTCATGATATTTCAAAGAAGGCGGAGGTGTTTAAGGAACTTCGAATTAATCAAATGAAATAAAAAAAAAAAGGGGGGGGTACCCAGTATCTAGCTTTGTCTAATTGCTTCTCCGCCATTCCTTTTTTTGCTCTATTCATTGTTGCTCCCACATGATCCCATATCATAGAACAATAAAAAATATCTTCTATTGATATGAGACAGATAGAAAAAAAAATGGAGTGAGTAGATGAAATAACTGGGTAATGATGGGATTACCACCAATCGCATGGTTTTCGTTGGGACTCCACCAACAAACAAAGGGTCAATCTTGCTTATTGTACCTCTATTGAAGAAACCCGAGGTTTTTTCCTACTTTTTCCTTATTTATTCCACTTTAATTTCTTATCTATGTATATGTAGTGCCACTCCAACACAAGTCCTTATTTTCTTTATTGTTATTGAATTGAATTTGTTTTCTCAATATTCAATTCATATTGACAATGGTGTATCGAACAAATATAATTCGATCGTGGATAAATAGATCTATTTATCTACATCCCATAAGTTTGTTTCTTTATTTCACTCAAATGATGGGTTCGTCAGATTCGCTGTGACACAAGAAGTATCTTAGTTAATATAATGAAAAAAAAAAAATAGGGTATGGGCAGTCTATCCATTTTTACATCTTTTTAGATTTTCTCTCTATTTATCCCAGAATCTGTTGCATTTTAATCCGATCCTCTGTTCATTTTTATGTTTACAATTGATCATCAAATCTTTCTTTTGGATTTGTTGCTAGTTTAATGTTTTGACGGGATCGGGCAATCCAATCTCTTTATTATATATATTTCTATTTATTTTCTTATTATTCCGATTGTATCTACACACCGTATTATATTTATACGGGTTGCTAACTCAACGGTAGAGTACTCGGCTTTTAAGTGCGGCTATGCTCTTTTACACATTTGGATGAAGCAACGGATTCGTCCATACTATTGGTAGAGTTTGTAAGACCACGACTGATCCTGAAAGGGAATGAATGGAAAAAACAGCATGTCGTATCAATGGAGAACTCTTAGAATACTTCATCCTTACCGGATCGGTACAAAATCTCGTTTTGATTCTTGGAACGGAGTCAAATCAATTCACAGTTGGGTCGAGTGAATAAATGGATAGAGCCTTATGGCTCCAATTATAGGGAAATAAAAAGCAACGAGCTTCTGTTTGTTCTTAATTCGAATGATTACCCGATCTAATTAGACGTTAAAAATATATTAGTGCCAATGTGGGAAAGGGTTCTCTTGTGAGTGGATCATCGATTCTTTTTTTTTTTCATGAATCCTAACTATTCTCTATTATGTAGTGGAGACGAATGTGTAGAAGAAACGGTATACTGATAAAATGAATTATTCCAAAGTCAAAAGAGTGATCGGGTTGCAAAAATAAAGGATTTCGAACCATCTCTTGTAACTATAACGAACACAAACAAATTGGATGGAAAAAGATAGGATCCGTTGATTGTCTTTCTTGTGTCCAGGGTATCTATTTTTTTTCTTAACTATATACCATACCTTGTTCTGACCGTATCGCACTATGTATTATTTGATAGCTCAAGAAATACCCCATTTGGTTTAAGTGTAATTTCAAATGGAGGAATTACAAGGATATTTAGAAATAGATGGATTTCGGCAACAATACTTCCTATATCCGTTTCTATTTCAAGAATATATCTACGCACTTGCTCATGATCATGCTTTAAATGGGTCGGTTCTTTATGAACCCATGGAAAATTTAGGTCATGACAATAAATCCAGTTCACAAATTGTGAAACGTTTAATTACTCGAATGCATCAACGGAATCATTTGATTATTTCGGTTAATAATT